ATAGCCATATGACGGTTCTCCTTGACAATGCCGGTTGAGTCAACATGTACTTGATAGGGTCCGACTTGGTCACTAGTTGCACTGGATGAGCGAGTAGAAAATTCCTCAACTTCTGAGCAGCGAATACCAAAGATAAGCACACCTTCTCGATCCTTCGGTATCGAGTCTCTGCCGGTTGCATCACTCTGCTCAAATAGTAAACTAGCCTTTCTCTTCCCTGTTCATCCTGCTGGGCAAGGAGAACACCAATAGATTTACTGGTAGAAGAAAAATATAAAATTATAGGCTTACCTGGGCTGGGATAGGTGCCATGAGAGTCGGCGGCGACAAGAGTTCCTTCTTCATCTTAAGAAGTGCTTGCTCGCAGTGCTCTGCCCAGACAAACTTAGCATCTTTCTTCAAGAGGTACATGAGTGGACGGACTTTCTCAGACAGATAGGGGATAAAGCGGCGGATGTAAGAAACTTTTCCTAGGAAACTCTTAAACTGTTTTACTGTCACCGGCCTCGGCATCTCCTGAATTGCCCTGATTTTAGAGGGATCGATCTCGATTCCCCTCCTGTGAACGACAAAGCCCAGAGATTTTCCTGATGATACCGGATTCATCTTCAGATTATATTGTCTGCACCTGTCAAAAACCTCCCCTCAAACTTTCCGGAATTGACTGCTAATAAAGTGCAGGACATGCAAAGCCATCAAACCCTAACTACATTCAGCAGTTCTGTGACAATGTTTATGGCAGATTCCAAGAGCCCTTTTTTATATTCCTTTGGGCACATATCAGAGGGCTGTTCGTGGCATTTTATTGCAGTATGTGGACGGTATACTAGCAACTCTGGCCCCCATCACGACCTACACGAGCAAACCATGACAGTAAGAAAAGGCTATTGAAGTGTCTTTTAGGGCGCAATTATGGAAAGATTTTGGAGAGCTTTCAGTCAGTCAAAACCCTAGCACTGTACCCTTCCTCGGGTGACCTGCAAAAGAAAAAGTAAACTCAGCAGTCTTAGGTGGTGAACCCAAGGGCAGTACTAAAGCAATCTTGTGGCAGCTTGCAACCATTTCCAGCATTTGTACCTAGGCAGATTTGAATCCATGAATAAGGAGTATGTAGCAGCATGTACTACTCTTTGTTCCAGCAGAAAGAGATGTTTTTCTCAGCTGGGCCTAGATTGCAAGACAGTGCAGCAGCACTAGGGCACACTGTTGGGGCATGGACTGTGAGCAGTTCTGTGGCAGCAGAATAACCCTAGCACAGGGCTGAAGAAAAGGGGTTGCTTGGGAGGAGGCATTCACTAGTGTGAAGCCAAAGGTGAGTCATTTTCGCATCTTTGGCTGTAAAGTTTATATCCATGCATCTATAGAGAAGACGACCAAGTTGGAGCCCTCCAGCAAGAAGAGTTTCTTTTTGGGTTACAATGAGACTTCAAAGCCCTGCAAGGTCTATATTCCAGAGCAGAGGAAGACAGTTGTGAGCAGGGATGTCAAGTTTGAGGAGGACTTTGCATTCAGGAAGTCGCTTGAGCCTATTCCAGTGACAGAGGATGAGGAGCAGGAAGCTCCGAAGGTTGAGCCAAGGTCACCAAAGACACCAGCAGTTGTTTCCAGTTCAGGACAATAGCTTTCTCTAAGGAGGAGGAAACATTAACCCCTTCTAGTTATATCAAAGACCTCGATGGTTCACACAGACATTGAGGGATGCTCAGGAGTATGTAGAGGCTCCTAGGAGCACATTTGGGGATAGCAGGCCTCCGAAGAAGTTTCCAAACCATGGAATTGATAAGCAGCATCATAGATTCCGAGCCTTCAAGTTTTCAAGAGGCAGTAGACCAACAGGTCTGGCGGGATGCCATGGTGGAGTACACCTTCCAGCATTAATAATTATGTTTGGGACATAGTGCCAAGATCGGAGGGGAAATCGATAGTCAGTTCCAAGTGGCTCTACAAAATCAAGCATGCAGCAGAGGCAGCATTGAGAAGTTCAAGGCGTGGCGAGAGGGTTATCCCAGAAAGAGGCAGTGGACTATGAGGACACATTAGCTTCAGTCGCCGGGTACACTTCCATTAGAGCAATTATGTCCTTAGTTTCATTTATGGGATGGAGGATACATCAGATGGATGTGAAGATAGCCTTCCTTAATGGGATCATTGAGGAAGAAGTGTACATAGAGCAGCCTCAGGGCTTTAAGGTCAATGGGAAGGAGTTCCATGTTTGCAGGCTTAAGAAAGCCTTATATGGACTCAAGCAGGCACCGAGAGCTTGGTATTATTCAAGGATAGATGGATATAGATTCTAAGGCCAAGTTTCTCTAGGCAAAACGCGAGTTAGGGCAACTTTATTACTGCTTTTGGGGGATCAAGGCGGTGAATTCGGAAGCCCAGCCTATATATGGTGTTGCAAAGTAAGTTCCTATCAAAGTTTGCTCATGGGAAGTGCTCACTACGCTACCTATCTTTATTCATTAAGACTGCGCTTTCCTAGCTTATCTTATAGCTCTCAAACAAGAAGATGCTAGTCCTTATGCCACTACCAGCACAGGGAATGCGGAGTCCTACAGGAAAGAGAGACGCTCCTAGCTTGGGAGAATGCCCACGAAAGGAGGGACAGGAGGTATTCCTTCCATCGAGTCTCGGCAACTCTCGGTGATCTAGAGGGAAAAGTGGAAGGCAATTGATTCTATCCAGATGAGTTCTCATAAGAATCACTGTGATCGGGACTTCCTTCCCTTTTGTTGTTCGTGACTTTCCAGTGATTATTCGCTTCGTGACCTTAGAGGTCTACTTTTCATATTTCCATATATAAAGAGAAAGAAGTGAAATACGTCTGACCTGACCTACGGCGACCTCTAGCTACCCGATGAATGCAATAACTTGGAATGCCATAACTTGACCCCACCTTATGTAGCATATTCGGGGCGTAGCCCTTTCTGTTCATTCCTGCTATAGTCACTCCAATTGCTAGGGACCATCTCTCTTCCGACTTGACATTCGAAATAGAAAGCTGTAGAGGATCCTTAACCATCTTCTAAAAAAAAAATAAATAACTGGGAGTTGGCGCCTACATAACGGGTTGCTTACCAAACCATCCTTTATGAAATTGTTCATTTCATTCTTGAGGTGAACTCGCTTCCTCCCCCTTCATTCAGCCGGAGCTGGTGAATTCAATGACTATCTTTCATTCATCTGAAAGTTAATTGAAATACTCCTGGAATAGGGGTTTTTCCCTCAGAGGTCCTGGTAAGTGGGAGTGGAGCCAGCGCAGTTGTAGCGATGTCCGGATATGATATTTGAGAGACTATTTTATGACGGTCAACAAACCTTTAATTATAACAAATAGAAAAAACAAAAAATTAGAAAATAATAAATAAACGGCCTCTTCTTTTATTCGAGATGTTGTTCTTCATTTTTTTTGCATGAGTTTGTTGACGTAAGTTACTAGGGAGAGGGTAAATTGTTTCCTTCTTATTAGTTGATCTAAAGGCTTTTATGGTTATTGATTGCACTAGACTAGAAAGGACAACAAACAAACTACTTCCACCCAAAAACAAGCGCAGTTATTTTATTATTTAAGCAAGTGTCTTGCTCGATTACAAAACACGAAAAGATAAGCGCGTGTTAATTTCTTCTAATTTCTTGGGCCACCGCGGAACCACAATGCCAATGAGAGAATGAGCGAGTGCTGTGCAGCTCGCAGCATTTGGAGCCTGAGCTCGGCTTCCCTTATTATTTGGTCTTTTGGTAGGTATCGCCAAAAGGCGAAGAGGAGCCTCCGGCGTTCGCGGAGCTGGTTCTCGACGCGTTCGATTTCTTCTCCAAGTTGAGCAAGCCTTTGTGCCATAGCCATAGACATAGTTCAGCAACCTCCAAAAATTCTTTTATTTTATTTTAGAGCACGAAGGCTTATGGCTTCTCTTGCAGACCCTCTATTTATAGAGTGTATAGTATAGCCATGCGGCACGAATTTGATGAACAAACTAACTAGTTTGCAGCAGTTGAATCATGCCTGTTTGATGAACAAACCAACATGCTATCCTTACCTTCATTTAACGGATCAACACATATAGATAGCATGATAAAGCCGTTAACGGCGGAGTCCATATCGCATGATTAACGGATCATCACATCAATATCGCGCCGTGACACAGAGAAAGAAAGCATGAGAGCACTAATAGATCAATTTGATATCGAAAGCATACACGATAGAGAAAGCATACGGTATCACACACTTTAGCCCGCTTGATTTTGGACTGTTGCCCATGTGTGTTTTTTTATTAAGGCTTTCTGATCAGACGGTTAGGATCATTCCAAACGTGCGAATATTGGTTTGCCGCCAATGCAAGGGCTGGCCCAACATTTGGACGGTCCAGATTGATGACCATGTCTAAGGACGGTTGGGATCTTGGGATCATGAGATGGGTCATATTTAGCTTGGGTGATCCCCTTGGTAGGACCCACCCTCCATGTTGTGATGTATGTACGACACAGGTAGGTTGATAAGGCCTCTGATTACAATGAGAAGTTAAATTCTGGGTGGAGTTCATTCCCCTGCTTTATCGCCTGCATTGCCTATTCCGAAGAAAGGGGAAAAATAGGGTCGACTGTGATACACTGCCAATACCCTAGATAGCCGGAATCAGTGAATAGCCATAAAGCTTGTGCGGTTAAGGTTGCCCGTCTTACTTAAATATGAATGGTAAAACCCATGCGGAGGAAATTGCCGACGTGCCCAGAGGCCAGAGGCGAACCTGTCTGTGAGTAATAGCAAGCTCTCGAAGCACCAATGAGGCTAAAGAGTTAGAAATCTTATCCTCTACCTTCTTTCAGGCAATCCAATCTATCTTAAAGTGCATCTTTTCTTCTTTTAGACAAGTCTAGTAGGGAAGGGAATGGTTCTAGCAAGCATGGTCCATCAAGCATGAGCGAGAATGAAAGAACCACGCCTTATGAGGAAGAAAGGGTAGCTGCCTGTAAGAAGTCCTCTCTTCCCGCCTTTATTAAGTAGTAGAGTGAGGCCTTGACCTCCGCCCTGGATCGCCGGAGGGACTCGATCATTTATGTAACATGTAACTTGACCCCCAAAAATGTCCCAGAACATGAACTGCCATAATCTACTAGTGATCCCGTAACTGCTGTTGATACTTGTGAGTCAGCCAGCCTTCAAAGGAAAGAGGTACAGAACACACTGTAACTCAAAAACTTGCCTTTTCCGTCAGCAATAGGACCACTCAATGCTGCATTCAAAAAGAAGAAAGAGGGGAGTTGGCGGATAACATTTTATTTCCTATTTTACAGGTTCAGTCATTTGCATTAGCCAAACCTAGGAAAGAGATAGCCTCAGCTCGGCGACTAGAAGCAATATTAGAGTAGCTATCAGGTATTGGAGTCCAGAAACTACCGCAGAGTTCGTTCAAAAGGATCAGACTTGAGGAAACAGCGTCTTTTTGGCTTCAAAATACGCGATAGACGCAATACAAGCAGTTCGCTACTTGGTTTGCTAGAGATGTTTCGGTTGAGTCCCTCCCGCTATGAACCTCCTCTTAAGATCTCGACTGTACCCCATTCGGGAAGGGCTTGATTCCTCGATCAGCTTGACTCGACGATCAAAGACTTGACCAAAGATAAAGATAGAGAATGGCGTCAACTAAGAGTTTCAGGGAAGACCGGGCACTTATCCAAATTAGGAAAGTCAAGCGCTACATGAATCCGGGTTGGCGGAAGAGATGCTTGCGTCTGCTCAGCCTGATTAGTGGGAATCTAAGATTGCAATCCTCAGCAACAACCTATTCTCAGTCATTCCATAGGTTCCCAGAATAAAACTATCCCCGATCTCAACAGACATCTAATCATAGGCGTCTCGGCCTCTTTGACTTCAGCATTCGTGCAGCTCAACGTTCTTCGAATGATCTTTTTTCTTTCTCTTTCTTTTCTCCCAAATCAACAAAAAAGGAAATCTACTACAAAGGTACCCAGGGGCGGTGACAACGCACCTTTCCTTTAGAATTCCTCCTTCCTTTCGACTGCCCCCCTCTCGTTTAAGGCTTTGGACTGAATCCTAGCTTGACCCTTTTCGACGAATCTTTCCACTTTTGGACTCCTCTTTCACCCTTGGTCTAGTTCATCCGATCTTTGTAACAAGCCCTTCTCGAACAGCACATAAAATAACTTCTTTTGTCAGAAAAAGAAGCTGCCAAAGATGTGCTGTAAAATGTGCTGCTACTAGGAAGAGCAGTCCCACTAGCAACTACAACAACAACCTATTATCGAACAACCGATTTGTGTACAATAATAAGTTGTTGAAATAGGTTGTTCAATAAGATCGGTTGAATCAAGGATGGCAGTCCCACATAATAGATAGGAAAGAGCTTCTAGCCATATCGAGAAGAACCAGCAGATCATAGAACGCTGGCTGCACCATCTGATAGGGAAAGAGCAGAGACTCATACTAGAAAGCTGTCGGGCTTACCGACCGGGCTAACTATGAATGGCGGAGTTACCGGGCTTCGAGGGAACCTGCTTACTAATGGATAGGCACGAAAGGCCTGGTCTTTTGTTCCTAGATCTCCATTTGGTAGGCAATCAAGAGGTAGAACCAGGAGATCAACCAATTACTTCCTCACAGACAGGATAGGAAAGCCTTAGAGAGAAGACGGTTGGGCGATTGCGATTACTTAGAAAATCAGTCTGAAAAAGCATTTGATACTCTAGCTCGTAGCGATCCCATAGAAGAGGACTCACTCTAGTTAGGCCTGGCAGAAGGTTGAATCATTCTTTCTTTTAGCCCAAAGGGGAGCACTCTATTAGATTACAAAAGAAGTTGTTGACAAGGAGCGGTTGATACCAGGAGTCTGTTACAATATTTTTTTTCTTTTTTTCTTGCAGAATGGGCCGAGACTCTTTATATTCCCGGGGATATCACCCGTACTAATACAAATACGGACTTTTAGGTGCCCCAACTAACAGATATTTTATGTTTGTTGCAATAAAAGGGATGCTACTCGAAGAGCAGTCCTACAAAGGAAATGAACCAATGACTGCCTATACGAGAGAGTACACAGGATGGAACCACCCATCTTTAGAAGAAAAAGATTCATTACGAAATCGGGTGCTAAAAAGATGGGGTGCAACTAGCCAACGAACAACCTATGAACTAACAACCTATTATATAACAACCGATTTTTACAAAAAAAGAAGGTGCTAAGATAGGTTGTTACTCCCAGAGCACTCCTACGAGCACAGAACCTACTAATAGCAGCTCGGATAGAGGCACAGACAGCTAATAGAGTAGAGCTAATACAAAGGGAAGGAAAAGAAGCTACTCACCACGCTAGGGTAGGAATGAAAACGGATACTAGGAGAGTAATTCATCTATTTAGGCCTGGCAGAAGGAAGAGAGAACCCGTACAGCATAGGGTTAGAGAGATAACCCCTACCATTTCAGGTTCGAAAGAATGGGCGAGACGGAAGCCAATAAAGAAAGTAAGCCCGGTAAGCACTTGATTGGCAACCCCATAGATAGGCTGGCAATAGGCAGTTAGTTAGTCTCACAGAGAGAGAGGCAGTCCGGCAAGGCCCCCCTAATTCAATAAGTAACTGGGAGTGGCAACCCGAAGAAAGATAGGTTAGTGCAGTTGGTCCAACCAAGAAAGGCATGGGAGTCTTTGGGCATTACAGCTCCGAAGAGCATGATTTTCGATCTTGTACTAAGTTACACTGAACACTAAATAAATCTGAAAACTACAAGCAACTACGAAAACTACAACAACCTCCGCGAACGGACGCTTTGTCAGTTAATTAGAGCGTTCTAACTATATAAAGAAATAGAACAAGCGTGCGATACGCAGCATCAAGGTCATCGATGGCTTGGCTTTGGTGGCTTCGGGCTAGATAGCCGTAGTAGTATAGCTGTCTTCCCTGCCTTCGCTCTTGCTATTTATGGTTCGGGTGCTGGATATGCTGCTAGCGTAGGGTCTGGCTCTTCACGATCTGGAATAAGCTCCGTTCCTATATCCCTTGGTGTGTAGCTTAGCTAGCGAAGGTCCAAGTGGAAATGACAGAAAATCCACTGACGCTTACTCTGATGCCTTTGCTCAGTCAACTCCTTCAATAACTACAGGTGCATCACCAGAATCAACTGACCCATAAACAACTAAATCACTTGCTTAATCTACTGCTTAACCGACTGATGCTGCTGGATATACTACTGCTGATGCCGGTGTTTCCTTATTAATATAGGCAAGCTATCGATCTCGAACAGGATCTCGCTTTCGAAAACCCAAATATGGATCTCGATCTGGAAAGGAAAAAGCTGGTGGAATCACCTAACCAAAAGAAAAGATTAATGGAGAATCATCCCTCAACTAAGTATTCTTATTAAAAGTAATTATTTATTTACCGGCTTTCTACTTGCTTACTGGCTTGCTACTGGTTCTATAGTCACTAGCTTTTGACTGGTTCTAGAGGAGAAGGCCCGTAGAGCTACTGTCCTAGGAAAGACTGAGAATCACTGCTAAAGGTAGGCCGGGGGGCATCACTAGGAGGTGGAGCGTAGGGAGGCTTGAATCGCTGCTTAGGTAGGTTGGTCGAGCACCTTCAATCATAGGTGAGTGGAGGCCTCTCAACCAGTAATTAAGATATTACCTGAATTGGAGCTAGGGTAGATAAGTAGGTGAGAGATGGGTACCATGCTCCCAGAATAGATGAGTTAGGTAGGTTGGGTACCATGACTCACTGAGTTAGGTCGATGGGACGGGAACCCTAACCATGAGTTCGACAAGTGGCCTGGTCATCAGAATTATATGATTCAGACCAGAAGGTTGGTCTAGGATAAAGTAAAGGCTGATGTGCTCAAATTGATACCTTATCTGGATCATTCGTCTGCCAAGGTGACTGGACGAAGATGTGAGAAATGAGAAAGCTGAGTTATAAGCCGCGGATTGCAAACCATGCCATTTAGAATATTAGAGTTGGGTGGGAGGAATAATGAGATTCGATGCATGCGTTTTCATAAGAATTTCCCAACTATTATAATAAGGGCTCGACCCACAAACCCTACTATGTAATAACCCGGGCCTGACAAGAGAGAAATTCATTACGGCCCATCATGATGCAAGCTCCATAATATGAATCGGATATGACGGACCCAGAAGCGGAATTGATGAGGCGGTTGCCCCTACTATTATTATTTGTGAGAGAACCATCCGATCCCGATTTCAACTATAGCCCTGGACTCTTCCCGGTCTGAGTGTTGGCGGCCTATCCACTTCGAAGGTTGGATCAACATCAGGATGAATGCCGAACAGCAAGGATTGGGTGGGAGCGCGAAGAGGTCTCGGGAGTGGTTAATAGATCGGGATTCCCCACTATTATGAGAAAGGGTGGAAACAAGTGTTGACTCCACGCTCGACTTTATTTGTTTTTAATACATCGCCCGGGCATTGCTGCCTAGGCATAATACCTCTTCAAATACAGCCCTTTTCTGGGCCTCTCTAGAGCGTTCCCTTCATAATCTTCTAATTCATAGGCTCCTTTTCCTAGGACTCGTCTCACTATGTAAGGACCTAGCCACATAGACAAAAATTTTCCTGCCCCCAGCTCATCTTTGTCCTGGTCATAAACCAATACCAAGTCTCCTTCAGAGAAAGTTCGAGGTATAAAAACCTTGTCATATTGTGTCTTAACACGTTTCTTATGTGCCTCGTTTATAGTAGCCGCATCTCTGCGGTGTTCATCCAGTTGTTTTAAATGAACGAGACGTTCCTCTTCAGGGGGGGTTTCAGGTAGGAGCTCTATTGCAAGTTTCAAGGAAGGTATTTCACATTCAATGGGTAAGATGGCCTCCACTCCGTGAACCAATTGGAAAGGAGTAAAGCCTGTAGCCGTTTTGACCAAGGTTCGATAGGCCCATAATGCCGGAAACAACATTAGATGCCAGTTGGTTTTCTTTTTGTTAACAGTCCTCTGTTTTGAGAACCTTGTTTACCGCTTCAACTTGCCCATTAGACTGAGGGTAGTATGGAGACGACTGCTCTTGTCGAAATCCAAGTTTGGCAGATAGTTCCTTCATCATGGTCTTTTCAAAATGAGAGCCATGATCCGTGACGATTTGTTTTGGCACTCCGAACCTAGCTATGACCTGATTGAATATGAACAACGCTGCTGTCTCGCCATCATTCTTGAACGTAGGCATGGCTTGCTTTTCCCCAGCGGTGTTGGTTCAAATCCAGCTCGTGACAAAGCGCATATAGATGCATGATATTTATATACATGGGTTCTTCCCCTTTTCTTTACTTCAATAGGCCTATCAAGCAATCTCGTTCAATCCATAAACAGGTCCCCCTACGAATATACAGTAGTAGTCTTCTCCAGTACTTACTAATACACGTCTAAATCACTCTTTTACACTGGGCGAAGCATGATGAAAATAAGGAAGATATTTTATCACTACTTTTAGCTGCTTGCCTCACTAACCCGCCCTATTTGAGTAAGGGGGGGAACCACAAGTAGCCAGGTCTTCTCAAAACCATAACTATAAAATTCTTCGTTATTCCGTGTTAGGCGAAGCATTAAGAGAAACCCGAAAGGAAGCTCAAAGTCCAATTTTTAAATATAGTCAGATTCATTTCCCTTCTTTTAAGCTAGCTTGCTTGGTTTGGTATTCGATTTTCGAATATAGTAACGCAACCTTATGTGCTATCTCGGATAGTTGGGGGCTGGTATCCACTTGGGGTCACATCATGCTTGCATGATTGGGTATTGCACTCTATCTCAAGACCGTAAGGGTAAGCATTGCAGACCCCTATATAATATATTAGGGTGCGAGTGAAGTGCAATGATCCTGTTGACACAGAGAATTTGTGTTCAGCATACAATAAATCTCAAATCGATGTCCCCAATCCAACTAAGCCCAGTATATTGGCACGAAAACACTGAATGTCTTCACTAAGGGTGGGCGGCCCCTTGTTAGGCGGATCTTTATTTCCTATTATCCGACGATAGAACCAATCGGAAATCCAATAACGGGAGCAGAAAAAGCGACAGATATTTACCCATATGAAAAGCGGTAATGTAATAAAGTATAAACTCTCATCTTTTTATATGAATAGGAGAATTTTGTTCAACAACAAAGGGAAAGGGACTCTGCGTTCTTAACAGAGAAAAGACCTGGGAATACAGGGGATGTTCACCTTACCGGACCGCTATTCCTGACTAAACAAAAGATAGGGGAATAAGGTACGACCTAATTCTAATTACTTACGTACGATACGTCTTTCTTTGTTGTTCAATAAATTAATGTCTCTTATTTTTTGGCTGCTCCCACGACAAGTTATTTTCGGTATTTACATAATGAAACTTATCGTAGTGGCACTCTTCGGTCCGTTAAACCAACTCCAACCAAGAGTTGGCCCTTAACCAAAGACGAGATTGCACAACTTCAACATTCAATCGCCTATACTTAAAGGGGCTGCCCATTAAAGGTAGCGGACAGCGACGCTGACGGATTAAGTCATAACATCTGAACATCAGACCATATTTGTTAAACTTACTTAACTGGTCTTTCCGATCAGGACGTAGACAAACCGCAGGTGGATCTAATAGTTGTTCCAAAGGTCAAGTGAAATCACAACAGGCTTCCCACCGGACATATCGTACGAGAGATTCCACCCAATATCTGAGCATGACTCTCTCCACGTAGAAGTCCCCTTCTTCAGTGAGCTTACGCTCCAAATCATCCCGCACAGACAACAAATACTTGTCATCTGGACGACACGACTCCAAAATAAAATACCGCACCATACCAAGGTGATAGCAATTAACTACTAACCCATCTAGAAAACCTAACCAGATAGGAAACGGTAGTGGTATGATTCCACCAGGCGAGAAGGCCACCAAAACGTGCCTATACCTGTGTCGGTTATATTGAGGTTTTTCTTCCTTAGCCGAAGACGAATACCGCCTGTAGCCAGCCCCTTTAAGCCTCAAAGAGACCAGAAGGGAAGAACATCCAATTGATTTCAACACAGGCATAAAAGCCACGCTGAATCGAGTGGACCGAATCATTTTCAACGACAAAGGAGATAACTCTCTGTCGTGAATGCGAAATTTCTTCGCAAACTCAAGTCCACCACAATCCGACGTCAACGTTTTCGCCAAAGAGATTTTAACCCCGAGACGATTCATGACGTCACGATAGACCCTCGCGACTTCCGGATCCCCGATAACGATATCATCACCGAGGAGAGCGAAACACTTTACCTGGATAAACCTTTTCCGCGCAATACCACACCACAAAGTGATGGGCAAGCGCGAAGAGAAGCCAAGAAGAAAGGTAACCTAAAGGTTGCCCGGCATTGAAACAAACGAATTTTGGGCCCACGCGCCTATTACTAGACACAGGAGCAGAAACAACATTTGTCCCAAGACCAGAAACAACCCAGGCCATTGCGACTTCATAATTCCATATACATGATGATACTCTGCACATTAAGCGGGAAGCGATCGGTCGCAGAAGATAAATCGTAACTAAACATCAATACGACGTAATCGCTCCAGAGGCTTTGTGCAGATGAAAAGTCCCATCCATAGGTATGCGCTTAAGAACCTCCATACACCAATCATGAGCAGGCCGCAATAAAGCCTGTTTAAGGCCATTGGGAATAGCGAAAATTCGCACCTTCCCAGCGCCTTCCCTTACTCCTTGAACCCCAACCTACCTACAGGATACTCTGCCTGTAGCTCGTCATCCGTCCTAGGACCGCCTTTTCGCACAACCTCCATGCAAACTTTATATGCAAAACTTAGCATAGAGGTTAAAGCGGCGGCGGCACGACAGTAAATCGATTCGACGGAATCTACATGTTGATATAGACTCCATGGAAAAGATTTAAAGTCGGGAGAGCATGACCCCTTCTGAGGTTTTTATCCCTAGGAAAATCCAAATAACAAAGGCAGAATGTATCGAGAGGCCCACTCTTTGCATTCGGCTGAAAATGGCCATAGTCTAGAGTTCTTACTCGGGCTCGGGCTGTTACCATCAGCACCAAGCAAAGAAGCCTTATCCCACAGGGAGACTGCGAAGAGCTCCCAAAGCAATCGGTGGAAGGGAGTTTTCTTAGCTCCCGATACACCGAATGCGGAATCCTTAACAGGTGACGATGACCATTGCGGTAGCCACTGAAGTCCAAGATTCATAAGGAATCTTAAGAGCCCGGGGGACATACCTTTCAACCAAATCTAGACATACCTGTATGAGATCGTTAAATAGATCTTCAGGGACAGAGGACGGTCTCTTCACGATAGAATCGTACCCAAATCGTCCTTTCTTTCTAACAAGAATCAACTTGGATAATGAAAACATCGAAAGATAAAAGCGAACCAGTTGATCCGCAGTTTCGTCCCTCCTACTTATCATCTTACGATGAAAAGAAGGAATACACCTAGGAATGCCAGAGCGGTTAAGTGACACCGGAAAAGGTAAAGGGAGGTGAATTGTCTTTTCACTATTCCCATAATACCTCTGAAGGGCCACACCGCAACATCCTGATGAGTCAGATCGAACGGTCCGCATTGGTCCGATCGATCCGAATCACCCCACCAACAAACCCCAAAACTACCGGATCGAAATCGTCCACCAACAACCCCCCCGCAAGCGGATCGGGCCGAAGGTGGAGAGAAAGCTTGTCACGAAGAAATCGAAAACGTGACGAGGATAGTCCCTTGGTAAATATGTCTGCCAACTGATCAATGCTAGGCACAAATAGCACACGGAGAGCGAGCAACGCGTTCTCGAACAAAGTCAAGTGGTAGTCAATCTCGACATGCAAAGTCCTGGCATGGAGAATTGGATTCACAGCAAGATACGTAGCACTCACATTGTCACAGAAGATAGTAGGAGTGCGAGGGAGAAACCAATGTCTCGAAGAAAAGATACTGGATCCAGGTAGCATCAGCCGTTGTGACAGCTAAGGAGCAATATTCAGCCTCCGCACTCGATCTAGAGACTGTAGGTTGCTTCCGAGAGGACCAGGAGATAAGGTTGGGACCAAGGAACGTGCAGCCACCAGATGTGGATCTACGATCATCAGGTTTAGTTTACCCAATTTGCATCAGAATACGATACTAAAGAGAAGTTGTGGCTAGCACGAAAAGGACCAAACCCCGGGTAGCCCCTTAGGGGTTGAAGTATCCGCTTAACAGCAGCTAAATGAGAGGTCGTCGGCGAGTGCATGAACTGACACACCTGATTTACAGAGTAAGTGATATCAGGTCTGGTCATAGTAAGATACTGCAAGGCACCCACGAGGCTCCGATATGAGGTACCATCAGGCGCGTTTAGCCCTCACGAGCAGAACCAGAGACACCCGGATAAGAGATCGACTTAGCATCCTGCATACCAGCACGCTGAAGAAGATCAAGAGTGTACTTGGTCTGACTCAAATTCAGATGATCAGAATGACGAGTCACTTCCATTCCCAAGAATAAGTGTAAATCGATCAGTCATGTCGAAGCGGGCATGAAGCTGATGGATAGCTGAAGAAGAGAAGCGACACTACCAGTAATATAAATCATCAACGTAGAGAAGCAGAACAACACCGCCCTGAGAGGGCCTGTGTATGAACATACGCAAGCCGGAGCGTGCACACTGAAACCCAAATTCAAGAAGAATCAATAAAGGCGGGTAAGGAAAGTCCGAAGGCTAATCCGGCAACTCCCTGGCAGGCAAAGAAAGAAAGGCAGGTCGAAGAGCGGAGGATAGATAGAGATAAAGCTGAGGTAAGTAGTTAACTGAATATGGATGCTAGGGTAAGAGAGTAGGAGAGATGGAGGTTTGGCACAAATTGCGATTTTCTTTTTATTGAACTACTGAGCGCTAATTGGAAGGAAAGGGAGGGTTCAAATGAGCAAGCAGGGAAAGAAAACGGAAAGTAGGCAGCTTCGAGAAAGAATAAGAATAGCCCTGTATAGTCAAACCCCCGCCCTCAACAAAAAGGGCCCGCCTATACGTATGTATAGGGCGCAAGCCAGTTAAGAAGGGTAAGGACTAAACGATAGGTGCAGAAACTCAACTTGTGTTTTTGACGAGAATCCGAGCCGGCGAAGAAGCCCAGCCCAAGCCTTGTCATAGAAAGAGCGAGAGAGCTGGAAGCGTTTATGATCGATGACAATCTCGAGCCTCCCGGCGACAAGAGAAGCTCCTAACCATTTGCAATCTCGAGCCAAAGCCTGGTCCAATAAGTGCAGGGCCCCAAATCCCGTCACTTCAGGTAGGGAGCCCAACTTCGACTTCTCAACAGCTTCCTTTCTTTAGTTCCCTCTTTTTCTATGGCTTTTAATTCTTCATCCCGCCATTCCTATCCGTGGAGGAAGAGAAATCTCATCTACTGAATTCATCAAAGGCAGGTTCGAATCCTGTAAGTGACAAGGATCCCTCATAAGACTGATCTCTTTGAGACCACGGACCCCAGTTCTCTGTGATGCCCAACCCATGGAGGAAAATTTCGGAGGCCATCCATCCATTCTGTTATATCCATCGCGGCCCAGAACAAGGCTCTGGGACAACTTTCAGAATCATGTGTTTGATGAGAGAGGGCCAAGAATATCATTATGCTCATTTGCTAGCACGCGCAGGAGTTTTGAAGATGCCCAGTGATCATTCTTTCTATAAGCCACGTAGCGATCCAAGAAATGCGAGCCATCAGGCTTTAGTTCCACAGCTCCTGCGACTCTACATTTTGAATAGTTCCTGCTGTGTGCCTATGCTGGTTCTTTCTTTTGCCAGGGAGAGCCCTAGGACGCTTGATAATATAGGCCGATGCCCTGTCAACTCCAGGGTCTGCGAGTAGGTCTGCTTCCAGGTCGGTGAATAGGTCCGGGTATTAGGCCTCTCATAACTCTCGATAATAAAGCTCAATCCGGCTATCATCGCTGGTCAATGAAAACCTTACTTTAAAAGAGTTGCCCTGCCCGGTCTCCCGCCCTGTCTTCTTTCCCGTCCCCTTCTTCCTCGAGTTCTGGAGTGAGGAGTGAATGAGCTCATCTCGATCTATGTCCATTTTTCTTTTTTAGTGGAGTAAAAAGCCATTTTCAAAAGATCTGATGGAGTAATAAAAACCTGTCAAAACTTTCGAAATAAGGCTTTCTTTTGGGATTTCTTTTTGCAAGTTTGTTATCTACTTTCATTCCACTTTATAAAAGTATAAGTACTTCTTTCCTATGGACTTTTGTAAACGGGAGTTCAAGGTTGGAATCCGGTAATAAATAGGCGCATATAGGCCTTCTTTTAGTAGCGAATCTGGAATAGGTCATCCGGAAACTGGAAAGTCTCCCGTATCCAGTAAATCTGTGTTATCTCTATCTGTCGGAAAGGGGCCAACCAGTCCTGTTGTCTCTCCTGTCGCATCTGTGTAAACTGTCCAACTGTCCGTTGCTTGCTTCTGGAGTGCAGGAACTGGAACTATCACATCAGTCGGATCTGCATTAGTTTTTAAGGTGCTTTCCTTTGCTTGTTTGAAGGAAGGAATGGTAGCATGAGTAAGGTTAAGCAAAGAAGTAGGCGCAGTAGATCCTTCCTGTGTTAAGCCAACCATTCCTGTATCTGTGAAGCAACTTCCTATGGTATGGGATGGTCCCCTATTGATGAATAAAATCACTCGAAATAAAGTCATTTCACCGGGCAAATGAATATTCTTTTCAAAAGAAGGGCGGTGGGAATGGTTTAGCTCGGTTAACAACTGAGCAATCACGGTAAGGCACCACCCTAGCATCAACTCACCCTTTCGGATAGGATCGGTGGGATGCTCGAGCAGGCAAGAAAGATTCAAAAAAAGTCGCTGCTCTGTCGTATTGTCCGCTGCTTCACTCGAATCCCTAAGAGTGATGTGGAGAGATGAAAGGTTCAAGGAAGCTGCTTCAACGGGTGATCCTTCGAAAGAGTAAGTACAACGAGGGTGATCAAAATGTCAATTCGGAGAGAGGAAGATCGACTAGCCAACCAAAGTGGAGGACCTCCTTAAGATGGGGAGATGGTTTGACCACTTATAGGAATGTTCTTCAATAGCGCACCAAATGCGCGCAATAAAGCAGTGCGCTAGAAAGAAAGAGGAGCAGAGGGAGTTGATTCCCAATTAAAAAGCTGAAAAGCAAAGAAAGAAAAAGGAAGGTATGGCAAGAACCCTGCCATTCTGCTGCCCAAAGTCTTAATAAATACATACACTTTACTCCCTTCGCATAGCATTGATAGCCTATACTCGTGTCCTAGCTCGTCTGAGAACTAGATTCGCCTCAATTGCTTGTCTCTTGCCCTTTGTTCATAGCTCGCGGCTTGTCTTCGCTCCTAATCCATGATCAGTCTTTCCCTTCATTCCGAGTCAAGGGGATTGGGGGAAGCTTCCCCGTTTGTTATACTCCTCCGGTTTTCTTCCCGGGCGGCACCTAAAATAGATGCTTCAAGTGTTCAGTTACCGGCTTAAGACCACGTCTTCCGCCGTCGATTCGCAGGTGACTGGCCGGCCCGCCTTTCACCTCTACGCCCCTCTTCTAGTTGTAAAGTAAAGCTCCTTCCTTTGTGAAGACCGTAATGATTGGGTGGCTTGCTATATAGCACTCTCTTTCATTCCATGGTGAGAGTAGACCGGGAAGGATGAAAGTTTCCTCTTTCCACTTTGTCTAAAGAACCTTGTGACTTCGTTTGGGCGAGTTTTCAAGGCCATCTCTGCGCTGGAATGAAGGAGAATCCGTTCGCTCGGGTCTGCATCCGAGTTCTTTATTCCTGCCCCTACATTTTACCAGGTTCTCAATACGTTAGGCCTCTCGGGGAGGTTCCTTCCTAGGAAGCATTTGCTTGCCGTTCTTTTCTCTCTTCTCTAGGCCTAGCCCTCCGCCCCATCTTACTAATAATAATGAAGGGCTTATCGGTCGACTTAGACTCAAAATATCTTTGATCAAAGGAAGCGAAGAAAGCTACAGGGCGCTCCTGCGTATGCGGAGGACATGTCAACAGCCAGATGCTCGCTAAAAAGATCATTCGATAAGGATATGACGGATCAAGATTGTAATAAATTCGTCAGGGGATGCATGAAGTGTAAAATTCACGCCGATCTGATTCATGCGCCGTAATCATCACTCCATCCTATGTCGTCTCTGATAGCTATAGCTTTAAGAGAAAGGTTTTGGGAGAATAAGCATTATCATTAACTGGAAAAGAGGGGCTTAAGCTCTATAAGTAAAACTAAAGACAATGAAATTAAATATTACTTCCCAGGCATATAAAAATCAAGAAGAAAGCAAAGGACAGAAAGAGCCGTAATACAACTTGTTAATAATACATGATATTACACTCCCCCTCAAACTCGAACAAATGAGAGGTCAAGAAGCGAGAGTTTGCCCACCAAGAATTCATGCCGAGCACGAGTGTGAGACTTGGTAAACAAATCTGCAATCTGAAGGCCTTACTCATTTAAGGCGAAATAAAGGGCTGTCTTTTAATCCAAGCACTTCTCGCGAGTGAAGCGCCCTTTTTTTTATATTATATAAGGGTAAAGCCACTTCGTTTATTATTGGTACGCTCATTAACGACAGGGTTGGTTGCAATCTGAATAGCGCCGTTATTGTCACAATGAAGAGGCGTTGCAGCGGTGAGATGAACCCCAAGATCAGATAGAAACCTGCGTAACCAAACCACTTCACTAGTGGCTGCAGACATAGCCCAGTATTCTGCCTCTGCACTGGATTTGGGCCTTATTAAGTATTGCAAAATAAAGGTCCTGCTTTTTGCTCTTCCAAGAAATAAGAGAGTTTCAAAGGAAGACACAAAGTCCAGTGGTAGAGCGGCGATCAATAGGGCAGCCTGCTGAAAAACGTAAGGGCGCTAAAAAGCTGTAGTTTTTCAGCAGAGTTGGAAGCATGACAAAAGAAAGATTCTTCTGTGGCCAATAACACATCATGAATAACAAGTTCATTGTACCTTACCTAATGTTTGTTGCCATAGTTGAGCCTCAGCCTCTATGCATGAATCATCACGAGATATACTATGGATCGCTAGTTGGGGTGGGCAGACCATTTATGATCGAGTGAGGCTTACTTATAAAGGTGCAAGTTTGATAGGGAATGAGCGGATGGCAGAGGGACGCAAGTGACTCGAGGGTCGAGGGACGGAGATCAGGCAGGAAGCAACACATCAGCGCCCTTTGTGAGTTCCCAGGTCTCGCGTGTGGGATAGAGCGTGGGTGTCAAAGCAGCCTCAAAACCAAGACGAGTTGTTGGAATGCAGTGGATAGATAATCGTGGGGGAAGTTGACAGCGCTGGTCGGGCCACGAATCCAGATCGAGCGGATGCTTTAACGGGAATGAAAGTTGTTGGGGGAAAATCTTAGGCTCAATAAGTGCATGGAAGCGTGCATAAGTTCCAAGAGGGGGAGGGGGGCGACTACCATCATCCCGTTTCGACCGAAGAAATTGCCTAATCCGTTGAACCCGGGTGATCGGGAGGGAATGCCAACAAAGACGATGAATAGTATGTGTGGTAGCGAGAAGGGCTAAATGACTTTGAGTCCGCCCGCGCCAGAGATAGATAACAGGTGGACCAGCTCGAGGGCCAACTATGTATCAAAATGGAAGCGGTCCAAGATCCATTACAAGCGGGGCCTACCCGGGTGCCGAAAGCAGAATCTCGACATTTCATCCGCGGTATTGTACCATTCCAATTCGTAGGATCTTGACATTTAAGTTGCTGGATTGTCTCATTCGCAGGTCGTTCTATGGGAGCCATCATACCATAACTATTATGTACTCCCTCTAAATAGAACTACTGAATCGTTTTTTTTTCTGCGATAGTTTGAGCCGTGGTCAAGCTTTCCGCCAACTTGAGCGTAATAATAATCATAACAGAAGAAGAATTTGTTGAGCCCCCTTCTAACAAAATCAGAGGAAAGTCCAACTCCAATTCTGGCTGGCGCCCTAAGGGAAACAACAAAAGAGGCGACAATCAAGAGGGCAATAAGCAGCACAATGAAGTGAATGTTGTGGCCCCCACGCTTGTGGAATTGAAAGGCACCCCCGCAACAACAGCAACCGCAGCAGCAGAGGAACGACAATCAGAGGCAGAAAGAAAAGCAGGTGCCATACAACTATGAAGGCCAAGGAGAGCGCCCTCGACGAGAATTCACCCTGCTTGCATTATCGCTAAGCCAAATTCTGCCAATTCCTTCCAGCCTTACTCAAATAGGGGGTGAGGCTCGGGTCATGCGACGGATGCAAGCTGGACTTTGAAGCAAAAAATCCAAGATTTCATAGAAGAAGGAAAAATCAACGTGGCGGATGAACAGGAAGCTCCTAAGAAAGAACCCCAACGAGAAAATGGGAGTTTTTAAGAACTCGCTCCCTAGTCACGCTCCGGTCTCAACATGCTGGGCCGAGGAAGTGTCCGATTTCCAACATCCCCCTACCATCACTACAATTAATGTTATTAATGCTCTCTGGCTTTGTGAGGAAGATCCCTCCCACTGGATCATCATGACCCCTACGTTCCGGCTTCCAAAGGCGATCCTAAGGGAAATTTTGAAAAGGGATAAGGCTGCAAGAAGAACCTAGAGAGGAAGCTCCACCGAAAGAATAAGAGGAAATGCCGCTCAAAGGAGAAATGCTGCCGGAAGAAGAGGAAATAAGACTCGAGTTTCTGGAAATGTTTCAAGAGGGAGTTCCATGGGAAGAGGAAAATTCAGAAAAAGAGAAAGAAAAGAAGAAGATTGAATGGATTATCCAGAACCTGCTTCCGCCGCCGTCGCACGAACCATTTATGATGGCCGCGTCTGGGTGGATTGTGGTGCTACCATTCCTTTAGGATACCTTTCGGCTTCAGTAAAAACTCTTCCCCCTTAGTTTTTATAGATATTGAGTTTGTACGGTAACTCCACTTTGAGTATAGAATTTACTTTGTTGGTTGAGTGGAGTTACGGTAGTTCAATCTATAAAGGAAGGACAATCGGTCGCACTTGGCGCAGAACCACCTAACGGTGGCTCTTTACTCCCTCAAGACTTGCTTATTATTTTTCTTTCACCCTTCATCCCCTTTTATATCAATAGGGGGCTACGAGCAAGGCAGCTCTGCTCCGGAAAGAAAAGAAGCCAGCAGGTCCTTTTCCGCTTGACCGCTAACTCATGAGCAAAGCCGTCTTTTGCCGCCCCTCATGCAGCATATGAGCGGATCTTCACTAAAAGCCGGCTCTATTGGCGGATGGATAGCGCCCCTCACTCTGCCATGAGAACAAAGAAAGCCGCACTATCTCCTTGCAGCTTTGCCTGCCGCCCTTCGGTGGTATAGTAGGATGGATAGCAAAGCCGCCTTCGGTCCTTCGCTTAGTAAGCCCCTCTTCGAGCCTCTACTGAATTCCGCTCACCCCGGTCCTTAGTAGCGTTGACAAAGGCAACCTTTGGATGTTGTTGTGACGCTTTGGTTAGGCTCGGTTGACTTTGTCAACGACACAAGCAAGGAGTTGACAAAGGAGAGCAGCCCCCCTGTTCTTGCTAGAGAGCTTACCGCCCCGCCCTTTATAGTCGCGACTGTTGTCATGGAAAAATAGTTAGTTTTCTGTCAAAGAAGCATGCTTAACACAGCCTATAGCGTAAAGGCATTCGAGCCGCTTCTAAACTAAATTAAGGGTAAGGGCCCGTACTCTCTCTTCTGTAGATACGCTATCCCTTCCGGCTATGGTATGGGGGAAGGGAAGTGAGATCTACCGATTGATTTTATATTAGATGAGCGGCCGTACTATGATCGTTCGGGAGACATGGCCCCACGCGCTACACACAAGAATGAATTGTTATGCGGCCGGTAAACTATTTCTGCGGGCAGCCTATCAAATCGGATCACGTATTTTTTAATATGTCGTTACGTCATGTACATGTATTCGGTCTGAAATTTTGATGTTCCTGCTCGTGCCCGGAGAGAGAATGGGCACGACTCCCCCTCCCCCCGTTCTACCGTCCAAAACAGGCCGGCCGTTCTAAGTTCCGGGGTTGGGTCGGATAGGACCAGACCCAATCGGCTGGATCTGTGGAATCTGAACGGATCAGATCCAATCGGATCTGATCGTAGCTTCGAGTTCAGGTGCCGTACCGCGGCCGGACCGGAAAGGAGGGGGACAGCGAACCTCCTGCCAAGAGGCCAAGGTTGCTTGCTAACTCTCAGCCACTTGTTAGAAGGAAGTGCAGCTTGATTGTCGGGGGAATCGACAAAATAAGGTAGATTCTTCGATTCTATTTCCTCCTTTGGTAAGGATTGGCTTTAAGTGATAGGGGATGTGATTGGAATTCGTCTTTTCTTTGTTTGTATCACCGAGACACCCGAAGGGCCGGCCATATGTACCTCGGGAGATCCGGCCCATTCAAATCAAAATAGAACGAGCACCTACGACTAAGGGGAATGGAATGTCGACCACAGGGTGAGAGAATCTTCTAATACGAGGGCGAGTGACTGGTAAAGTCATTAAACTTAGTCATTTTGATAAA